AATGGTTGAAGAAAACACTCTTTCATTCTTTGTCTAATCAAGCCAAACAAAAAGTAAAACTTCGGCAATTCTATAGGGTTGAATAAAAACTAGATTAACCATTTGATATAATTGCTATGCTTAGTGTGTGACTCGTTGATTTTTTTACGGTTATCAAAAAAAAAAGAATGATCCATAGGATCAACTAAGAACTATAGAACTTATAACCAACTCATCGTTTCGCATTATCTAGATCAAAAGAACCAGTTCAGATAGGATCTATTGGTCATATCATTGTAGCAACTGAAATCTTTTTTTGCATAAACAGAAAACCAAATAAGATTATGAGTTTGATTTGTAAAGCGCAATTTTCAAGGATGTGGATACGTGGAATGATGAGAGAAAGAGAGATCAAATATCAATGCTATATGATTCCAATCTAATATGTAAGGTCTTTAAAAAATATCAGAAAAAAAACAATGTATCTAATAAAGCATCAATATTTAGATTCATCCTTAATTTGTTGATAGAACAACAAAAAGAGCTTCGAGCCAAGCAAGATTAAGAGGATTGACTCAAGAATAAAGTCCATGAAAAGCTCCATTGTCAAATTCAGACCTAACCATTAATAGAGAAGCGATGGGAACGAAGGAACCCATGACTGGAGACGATTCTCTTGAAGATGAATCCTAATAATTCATAGGGTGGGATGGCGGAACGAACCAGTAACCTTTTGATTAATTCTGAAAAATCATAGGCTAACTCAACACCTGAATGAGATATTGAAAGAGTAAATATTCGCACGCGAAAATTGGATTTTATTGAATTGTTCAATTTTATCTGATACGATAAAAAGAAAGGAAAAAGGGGATTCGTTAGGCTATAAAAACGGGAATTATTCCTAATTAGAAATATGCATCATAATATGGATCTATTTTATTTAATAGATATATATTATATAAAGTATAGAAAAATTTCAAATAAACTAGATAAAATAAAACTTGAACGAATCCATGGATTTAACGTATTATTCATTATTTACATAGATGGCTATCTTAATTAACTATTTTCTTTTGATTCGCGAAGAGCTGGATGAGACGAAACTCTCATGTCCAGTTCTGAAGTAGAGATGGAATTGCGAAACAACCATCAACTATAACCCCAAAAGAACCAGATTTCGTAAACAACATCGAGGAAGAATGAAGGGAATATCTTATAGAGGTAATAGTATCTGTTTCGGTAGATACGCTCTTCAAGCACTTGAACCTACTTGGATCACATCTAGACAAATCGAAGCGGGGAGACGCGCAATGACACGAAATGTACGTCGTGGTGGAAAAATATGGGTACGTATATTTCCAGATAAACCAGTTACAGTAAGACCGGCAGAAACACGTATGGGCTCGGGTAAAGGATCCCCCGAATATTGGGTAGCTGTCGTTAAACCGGGTAGAATACTTTATGAAATAGGAGGAGTAGCCGAAAATGTAGCCAGAAAGGCTATTCAAATCGCAGCATCCAAAATGCCTATAAAAACTCAATTTATTCTTTCAGAATAGGAATAGAACTGTAAAATGAAAGACAGGAAGTCTTTCCTTTGAACTAACAAAAAACAATTGTGGGTTTCTCTTTTGGACAAAGAATATTTCTTTTTTTTCTACGCCCCTTTTGCATTTTTAAAATAGATTCAAAAAATGATATGATCCAACCCCAGACCCTTTTAAATGTAGCGGACAACAGCGGGGCGCGACAATTGATGTGTATTCGAATCATAGGAGCTAGTAATCGCCGATATGCTCATATCGGTGACATTATTGTTGCTGTGATCAAAGAAGCAGTACCAAATATGCCTCTAGAAAGATCTGAAGTGATCCGAGCTGTAATTGTACGTACTTGTAAAGAACTCAAACGTGATAACGGTATGATAATACGATATGATGACAATGCTGCAGTTGTTATTGATCAAGAAGGAAATCCTAAAGGAACAAGAATTTTTGGTGCGATTGCACGAGAATTGAGACAGTTAAATTTTACTAAAATAGTTTCATTAGCCCCCGAGGTATTATAAAACGAAATCATGATAGAGTTATATAGTTCTAGTAAAATTGACTTGAATGAGATCGATTATTAGTAGATTATATCTCACGTATATACTTTGATAAATAATAATTTTAAAAGAGCATGTTTATTATATCCAAATTATGAGAAACAACTAATTTTAGTTCATCATGGGTAGAGACACTATTGCTGATATAATAACTTCTATACGAAATGCTGACATGAATAGAAAAGGAACAGTTCGAATAGCATCTACTAACATCACTGAAAACATGGTTAAAATACTTTTACGAGAAGGTTTTATACAAAATGTGAGGAAACATCGGGCAAACAAAAAATATTTTTTAGTTTTAACCCTGCAACATAGACGAAATAGTAAAGGACGATATAGAACTGTTTTAAATTTAAAAAGAATAAGTCGACCTGGTCTACGAATCTATTCTAATTACCAACAAATTCCTAGAATTTTAGGTGGGATGGGAATTGTAATCCTTTCTACTTCTCAAGGTATAATGACAGACCGAGAGGCTCGACTAGAAAGAATCGGCGGAGAAGTTTTGTGTTATATATGGTAATCCTTCGAATACCCGAATTAGATCCGAGATGTGAAAAAAAAAAGCGAAAGGACGGGTTGTCTAATATCACTCTTCCTCCAATAGTTGATACACCAAGGAGGTTTTACCTCAAATGAAAGAACAAAAATGGGTTCATGAAGGTTTAATTACCGAATCACTTCCCAATGGTATGTTCCGGGTTCGTTTAGATAATGAAGACCTCATTCTAGGTTATGTTTCAGGAAGGATCCGGCGTAGTTTTATACGAATTCTACCCGGGGATAGAGTCAAAATTGAAGTAAGTCGTTACGATTCAACTAAAGGACGTATAATTTATAGAATTCGCAATAAAGATTCGAAAGATTCGATTGATTAGATAGTTTTTTATTTTACTCTTCAACATTATTTTCCGGAAAGTACAATTCCCGATTCCAAATTTCAAGAAACTTATTTTCTTCCAAGAATCAATTCATAATTAAGGTAAGGAATTAAAAATATGAAAATAAGAGCCTCCGTTCGTAAAATTTGTGAAAACTGTCGACTGATCCGCCGGCGAGGACGAATTATAGTAATTTGTTCCAACCCGAGACATAAGCAAAGACAAGGCTAATAACTCTCTAAAGAACCCTAAGGACAAATAAAAATAAAGGAGTCGTTTTGACATGAAATGGATATATCCATATACCTCTGACTCATATTTATGAGATGATAAAATATGGCAAAACCTATACAAAAAATTGGTTCACGAAAAACTGGCCGTCTTAGCTCACGTAAGAGTGGACGTAGAATTCCAAAGGGAGTTATTCATGTTCAAGCAAGTTTTAACAATACTATTGTGACTGTTACAGATGTGAGGGGTCGGGTGGTTTCTTGGGCCTCAGCTGGTACTTGTGGATTCCGGGGTACAAGAAGAGGAACACCATTTGCTGCTCAAACCGCGGCAGGAAATGCCATGCGTACAGCAATGGATCAAGGTATGCAACGAGCAGAAGTTATGATAAAAGGTCCCGGTCTTGGAAGAGATGCAGCATTACGAGCTATTCGTAGAAGTGGTATACTATTAAGTTTCGTACGAGATGTAACCCCGATGCCACATAATGGCTGTAGACCCCCTAAAAAAAGGCGTGTATAGAATTAAACACTGAAGAGATTTCAAGAGAAATAAATGATTCAATGATCTGATCAAATAATATTACTATGGTTCGAGAGAAAGTCACAGTATCGACTCGGACACTAGAGTGGAAGTGTGTTGAATCAAGAGCAGATAGTAAGCGTCTTTATTATGGACGTTTTATTCTGTCTCCGCTTAGGAAGGGTCAAGCCGATACAATAGGTATTGCAATGCGAAGAGCTTTGCTTGGCGAAATCGAAGGAACATGTATCACACGTGCAAAATCTGAGAAAATACCACATGAATATTCTACCCTAATAGGCATTCAAGAAGCAGTACATGAAATTTTAATGAATTTAAAAGAAGTTGTATTGAGAAGTAATCTGTATGGAATTCGCAACGCGTCTATTTGTATCAGGGGTCCTGGATCTGTAACTGCTCAAGACATCATCTTACCACCTTCTGTGGAAATCGTTGATAATACACAGCATATAATGACCTTGACAGAACCAATGGATTTGTGTATTGGATTACAAATTGAAAGGAATCGAGGATATTCTATAAAAACCAAAAATAACTTTCAAGATGGAAGTTATCCTATAGATGCTGTATTTATGCCTGTTCGAAATGCAAATTATAGTATTCATTCTTATGGGAATGAGAAGGAAAAACAAGAAATACTTTTTTTAGAAATATGGACAAATGGAAGTTTAACTCCTAAAGAAGCACTTCATGAGGCCTCTCGGAATTTAATTTATTTTTTTATTCCTTTTATACATGCGGAAGAAGCGAACTTACATTTAGAGGACAATCAACACAAGGTTACTTTACCCCTTTTTACTTTACATAACAAATGGACTAAACTAAGAAAAAACAAAAAAGTCTTAAATTCTATTTTTATAGACCAATCAGAATTGTCTCCTAAAATCTATATTTGCCTCAAAAGGTCTAATATATATACATTGTTGGACCTTTTGAATAAGAGTCAAGAGGATCTTATGAAAATAGAACATTTTCAGATAGAAGAGGTAAAGCAAATACTGGACGTTCTAGAAAAATATTTCACAATGGATTTACCGAAAAATCGGGTTTCAATACATTAGACATTAGGATTATTTCATTTTTTATTTCTAAAAAACGACGAAAAGCTGTTTTGAAGTTTTAAGAGAAAGAGAAGTCATAGCCTCCGAATAGATGTATCTAGGGAGAATTCACTTTAAAGTGATTATTCCCTAGATACAAATAGCCTATAATTGAATCAATTTACAAATTAAAAAAGACCCAAAGTTAGGGATTTA